CGATTTATTTGAAATAACGAAAAGATAACTAGTAATTCGTGCCAGTATCACTAAAATCTATATGCGTGTGGATATCAATATTACCTACCACTCGCACTCTGTTACAACGAGGCGATTCCAATTTAAAATCTAAACAGAAAGTGTTTGAATGAAATCAGAAGAATATGTATGCTGTATTTCGTTTCCCTGGGATTGTAGTTCAATTGGTCAGAGCACCGCCCTGTCAAGGCGGAAGCTGCGGGTTCGAGCCCCGTCAGTCCCGACAAATAACCAATAATCCAATAAAAAAAAATACATCAATTCATCTCTTCATTTTCTATAATCTGTAATAAGGGGTACAAATAGCAGAATTTCATTCCCAAAGTGGATCCTTAATATTAATATTAATATTATTTTATATAATTTATTTTCTTTATTTTCGTTTTTCATCAAAGCAAATACAAATAGGGTCATTTTCATTTCATTTCTTCAACTAGTATCGATATAGATGGATAAAGACACATGTGGATTAGTACAATTATTGGTAGCATCATCTTCAGGATTCCAAGAGCTACCTCACTGAATTTTGCCTTTTCGATTCCTCCCGATCCGTATAATGAAATCGAATCGAGTACCCTATCTTTCCCGGTAGCACATACACAAATGGAATTCTTATTTGTACGGTACAAAATGACTTAAATTCTTTTGATAAAATCCTTTTAATCGGAAAAGTCTCTTCTTTATTCTTTATTTGGCTCTGATTTTGTGTAACCTCAATTATTTGAAACAATCTATCTCATTCAAATTGTACACTGAAGTTTTGATATATTATATGGAATATGGATCCCATTCCTAATTCAATCAAGTAAAGAGTATATTAATAAAAGAAAAATCAAATAAGGACCCTGCCTCTCTTATAGAGAGAGGAAATCGATAATCTTTTTTAAGGATTTATGCCGAAGAAAAAACAAACTATAAAAAAGTAAATTTGGTAGAATATTCGATTTTTTTTTATACTGTACTAGGACTTATCTTTATCGCACTTTTTTTTGTTTGTTTGTAACTTATGTAAGTTTAAAGAGGATTAGATGATACTTAGTCAGATGATTGTATAAGGAAGGAGATAGTTTTATAGAAAAGATAGAAAAGAAAGAATGGAAAAGAATGATAAATAAAGTAACAAAGTAAGAAAATTTTCGATTGGGTCAGGAATACTTTTTTGGATTTGGTATGAATAAATGATCTTTCTATGTTATACTATTCAATTCTCGACGATAAATCGATTTGAGAGTTCAGATATTGTTATTCATGATATTGATCTGATTTGATATCATCGAGATGGAATTCATCCCATTGAATTTAGAGGCGAAAGATTTATCATCTCTTATGGGATTAAATCCCGAATTATTGTGAAGTAAAGAAAAACGAAACGATGACATTATGGAAGTAAATATTCTCGCATTTATTGCTACTGCACTGTTCATTCTAGTTCCTACTGCTTTTTTACTTATAATATATGTAAAAACTGTTAGTCAAAGTGATTAATTTGAATAAAACTTGACTTCTTAGTTCTTATCAATATCAAGAATTAACGAAATAAAATGAAAATAATTCCAATTTTGTGTTTTAGCTGAAATGAGCGAACTAGAATCAGCAGGATTCTATGAGACCCGATAGTATGGTAGAAAGTAATATATTTACTACCATACTATCTATTTTTGTTATTCTAGTATACTAGAATATAAAGTGGTACTGGGCTTAATATGGATCAATCTAGAATGTCATCTTCATATATAGATAGATATCTAGACAATAGATATTAATTATCTATATGGAATGTAGATAAGGTTCAAATTGGATTTCTTTTTTTCATATGTTTGATTTGTGTTGGTTCCAATTAATAATTAATCTGGAATAGTTGAAAGGCGCCTCTTACTCTTATGATTCTAATTCCTGGATTTCTTATTATTGTCAATATGAATCCCGGAATCCATTGAAATAATCAAATCAATGAAAAGAAAAAAAAAGAATAGTCGGGGTATGTATTAATAAAAGAAAATCAAGAAATCTTTTTTTAGCATTCCATTGATTGAACAGTTGACAAATCATCCAAGGAAAGGAGTTTTTTTCAGATTTCGACGAAAAGAAAAGGATTAGTAAACCTCGCCAATTTGAAATCTTTGAATCATAATATGAAATGAGTCAAGTCAATAAAGTATAGCATAAATCGAATTTATAAATTTATAAAACGAAAATAATAAAAAAAATACTAAACTAAGTACTAAGTACGCAATATGTGACTTCTCCAAGAAAATATCTTAGTATGCGGAGTATCCCCTTAGAGAATCAGTATGTCTATTTTATTTCCCGTAGAAAATCTTAATTTAATAACTTTTAAATAACTAAAAAAAGAACTACTTTCTTTTGTCTTTGAACCAGAAAAAGGCAAACAAATAAAAAGTAAAAAAGGTCCCGCTGTTCCTTATTATCCATATATAACTCTGATAAGAGCCGGTTTATCATAATATAATAAAGAATTTAGGAAGAATTCGGTTGGAATAACTTTCCTATCATTTGTATTCTTTTTACTTTTGAAGTATGAACACTGGAATCATTAAAATATTTATTTGATTATGATTAAAAGGGTATTATTCAAATATTATTCATATCGAATCGAATAGAATTTTGAAATTGAATTCAATTATTGAATTCAATTTCAATATTTCACTATAAATTGTTCAATTTAAAATTTAAAATAGTTAAATTTAAAAGTCTTTGCGGAACGATCTATAAAAGAATTGATAGAGTTGCATTTCTCAACTCAATTAGTAGTATCCCTAGATCAATTAGTAGTATCCCTAGAGTCCACTTCTTCCCCATACTACGAGTGAAAGGGAAAATGTAAAGACTACCATCAAAGCAGCCCAAGCGAGACTTACTATATCCATGTGAATTATGTCCCCTATCTCTATGAATATGAAGGAATTTTGCTAGTATTGTTCACTTTTTTCCATTATTTTTCACTAATAATAGTGACTATTAATAATAATAGTCACTAATAATAATATTATTATCGCTGGTGCAGAGTAAAAAAAAAGATTTTGTCCAATACCATTGATAAAACAATCCAAAAAATCTAATTCAATTAATTATAAGAAGTTCTTATATGAGTGCTAGTAGAATCGGGAAAGATTAAGGGCAAACAAAATCAAAATAAGTAGCGGCGCTCTTGGAAATATCACGAGTCTTTTTCCTCCGCTGTTTCTATTGGGGACAATCTATCAGCAAACTAGAATAAGGTATTTCCCCTCTTTTGTTGATCAGGCGACACCCGGATTTGAACTGGGGAAAAAGGATTTGCAGTCCCCCGCCTTACCACTCGGCCATGTCGCCAAGGCAATAGAAAATAGAAATCAAAAATAGAAGAAAATATCCTCCCCCTTCTTTGTTTTTTCTTATTAAACTTCTTTTTTTTGCAATTGTATCTTGAATCCCATTTTTCTTAATCTGAATCCCTTTCCTAAAACTAAAAAAAATCCTTCTTTTTTTGGATTGGATCCATCTCTTTGATTACTTTTCTATAGTATGTCAAAACACGCACTATCTGAATTCTTTCTCCTTTCTATTGAAAGGAAAAATTAAATGTGAATTTTCAGTGACAAAAGCCAAAATTCAGGACAAATTGGAACCGTTAACTATTGAATGAAAATTCATGAACGATTCTCGAATTTGAATCTAAAATTGTATTTCCCGAATTATAATTATATAAGAAAATCAAAATGGATATCTAACTATCCAGTATTGATTCTTTTCAATAATTCAATAAAAAAAATCAATAAAAAAAAAAGCCTTATCCATTTCAATTATAACAACAATTATGAGTATATGTAAACCCCAGAACATAAATTATTACACGTATACCGCTAATCAGATATCTTATCTGTTTATGATTCCTATAGAAAATCGATATTTTGCTAGAACACGCCATGCGCTGTACAGAATAGACCCGCAATACAAGGAAAGACATATATATAGATAGGTAGCTATAGTTCTATCCGCGTATGCTTAATAAAGCCTTCTTCTGCGCTTGAACAAACTCTATTAAAATAAAAAAAAAAAAATATCTCTGAAAAAAAAGCAAAAAAGCTAAGTGTTAAAAAAACAATTTTATATTGTTTCTAACTATTGGATTTTTATCTCATCGAAGAGATAAAATCACGAATTATGTATTTCACTGGTATCTAATTGTATTGGAATATGTAATATCATAAATAATAGTAGAAATTGAATCCCTTTTTGTTATTCTATATAAAATAGAAAATTCCATAAGTCTAAGTTAAGTGGAATTTCTCAATTCTTTTCCAGTTGTATCTGTTGCAAATTCCAATTTGAGTAGAAAATCCAAATTCGCTTTACTTTATTCCTCCGTTCATACGTATTTCAGACATTCCATATTCATATATATTCATATATGGAGTTAGATAAAATTTTATGTGATTCTGTAAACCGAATAGCAATTCCATCAGTGCTGATCGATCCATATAATTGGATGAAAAACGATCCAATAATGGGATTTTTTTTTTCAATAAATGGGAAATTTAAAATGCTTGGGGATGGAAATGGGGGAATGTCTACAATACCTGGATTTAATCAGATACAATTTGAAGGATTTTGTAGGTTCATTGATCAGGGCTTAGCAGAAGAACTTTATAAGTTTCCAAAAATTGAAGATAGAGATCAAGAAATTGAATTTCAATTATTTGTGGAAACATATCAATTAGTAGAACCATCGATAAAAGAAAGAGATGCTATATATGAATCACTCACATATTCTTCTGAATTATATGTATCGGGGGGATTAATTTGGAAGAACAGTAGGGATATGCAAGAACAAACCATTTTTATTGGAAACATTCCTCTAATGAATTCCCTGGGAACTTCTATAGTAAATGGAATTTACAGAATTGTGATCAATCAAATATTGCAAAGCCCTGGTATCTATTACCGGTCCGAATTGAACC